AATTCTGTAAGAGTTAAATTCTTTTGAATCAGCATTATATCCAGACTCATTTCTCTCCTTTGAATAGAGGATATAGCAATTTCTCTTGGATTTATCAGTCTAAGCAGGAGACAATATACCTTAATATTATTGATCATTCTTTGATTCAAAGCATCATCCCATCTCAATTGAAAAAGTAAATACCTTTTCAGAAAGAAATTGAGTTCTGCTTCCGTGTTGCTCTTGTATTGTTTTTTCTTTTTACGTTTTTTCATATCTGATACAGGAGAATCTTCTTCAATATCTTTTTGTTGGTTTGAAAGAAGGGGTCCAAGATCTCCTTGGGTTTGTGCATCTGATTCAAGATTTCCTTGGCCTGCGGGTTCTTTTTCTTCTTGATTTCGATTCTTTAATCCAAAAGATTTTTTTTCATTCGATGGAATAAAAAGATCCTTTTGTTGCTTTCCATTGATGTTTTGATTTTCACTAAGATTTTCATTTAAATTTAAAAGAAGTAATTTGCTTGGTATAGCCCATGGTTTCATTTTATAGGCATTATAAAGTAGCACAAATTCTGGGAAGAACCAAAATTCCAGATTGGATATGGGACGATTTAGTATTTCTTCATTCATTCCCATCCAATCAAAAAAAAATCTTTTTTGATTGGGTGGATTGATTTCTTGATTTTGATGAATCGTAAGATAAAAAAGACCTATCTTATCAATTTTCTCAATTATTTGAGAATTATTAATGGTGGTTTTAGTATTTTGATTATTGTTGGTATCGAGCTCGATCCATGCTTCAATATCGACTTTTTTTCTAAGACAAAAATTGAGAATTTTCCAATCAAAATATTTTCTATCCAGAGTTTTATCCATATACATAATATCACCCTCTCCTAGATAATTATTGATAGGGGTACCTCCGAGCATATCAAATAATTGGTGTTTATGTGTGTTGTAATTATAAGAAATTTCTTGGTTCTTATTTCCTTGTAATGGTGATCCATAAATATATGAGGTCCTTTTATTTTCATAATTAATAGATTTATATGATAAAAGATCATATTTATAGTATTTTTGAAAATTATCTTTTTGATTTGGTAATGAATATACTCCATAATAAGTTTGTTTGTTGTAATGCATTAATTGGCCTTTTTCATATGAATCCCGTTTGTTTAAACCCTTATTATTATTTTGAGCCATACGACGTTGCTTGACTCTATTTCGCCATTTTGGTGGTATTAATCTAGACCATCTAATCTGAGATAAATTGTATTGATAATGACCTCTTAACCAATTTTTCCATTGATTCATTCCAGAATTCCGAAGTTTCTTATGATTTAATTCGGAATGAAATATGCCTTGTGTTCCAAAAAAATTCTTTATTCCAGTCTTAAGAAAAAAAGATGTTCCGTGATATTGCAGAACAGATCTTAACTTATACAAGTTAATAATTTGTGTTTGTGATAATTTGTAAAATACATATGCTTGTGACAAGGAGGATAAGTCACAAAAAATCTGTGAATTTTTATTATTATTTTTATTATTACTAATATTATAAATATTATAAAGTGACTTTTTTATATTGGAAATAAAGTCAATTTTCTTTTGATTTGTTTTATCAATTCTTTCGTGACTTATTTCAGTATTGTAAATGTATTTATCAATAATTTTGTTTGTTGATTCAAGAAAAAGTTGGGTATTGATTCTGGGAATATTAATGATAGATAGAAAGATATCTATGTATATCTTTTCAATGAAAAATTTTATAAAATAATGTAATTGACGGATTAATCGAACATTTCTTCTTTTTAATATTTGCAAAATCTTTTTTGGTGATTCTAATTTTTTAACATTATAACTTCTTTTGTTAGGACTAATATTTTTTACTGGAGTTTTTTTTTTTTTCTCTTTTGTAATTCTTTCTATTTGAGTTCGGATTGTGCTTGTTCTATCAGTTAGATCTTTCATTTTTTTTTCTGTTAGTGAATAATTTGTCCAATTCGTAGATCGAATTTGACTAAATGATTCATGAATTATCTGATTATTGATTATAGAATCTTTTTCTTTTTTAGTTTCCTTCGATTCATCTACTTCTATCGATCTAAATAATAGAATTGGATTAACTTTTGAAAGTTCTTTGTTTATTTTTTTTATAAATAGAACGCTTTTTATAATCCATTTTTTTGTTTCTTTTGAAACTCTTATAAAGAATTTTTTTCTTTCTTTAAAAAATCTTAGAACTAGAAAATACTTCTTTTTCAATTTTCCAATTTTTTTTTCGAGTTTCTTAAAAATGGGTTCAAAAAAAGAAGGCCGTTTTCGGGGAGAACCAAAAGGAAGGGTAGCTTCCATTCCCCAAACTGTTAAAAAGCAAAAATCATCTGTTTGCCCTTTTCCTTTCTTTTTCATTAGATCTCTATGAGAGGATCGTAGCTTAGATTTGTGCCAAGGTTTCAGACAGAAAGGAAATAAGATCTTTATTTGAATACCGTCTATTAACCAATTTTTCGGAAATT